CATGAAGGGTATAACGAACATACCCTGTCTCCACATTGGATCAAGAACAGGGTCAGAAGGATCAAAAACTGCTATTTCATACAGGGCCATCGAACCGGCCCAACCAGCAACCAAAGCTGTATGCATTATATGAACAGAAAGCAACCGTCCGGGATCATTCAATACAACGGTATGAACACGATACCAAGGCAAACCCATGGAAATACCCCTTTATGAAAGAAAAAAGACACTATGTAACTTTATTGCATTGTAAAAGACTATACTATGACTATGTTATGGACCCCCCTATTTAGTTTTAGTAAATTATTTCAACGCAAGGGTTCATATTTGTTCTATTCTGTTGGTAATAATGGAACAATTTTGTTCGTAGGAACAAAGAGAAGCAGATTTATTCTATACTCGATAAGTACCAATACGCAATGGGGAAGTGAATGCCATTTTCTATGAGCGAATGTGCCCATACTTGTTCATCATTAGAGGACACTATTCGTAATAATTTTCCCTTTTTTTCTTGCTTTCTTTATCAAATTTTCATAAATGATGAATAAAATCTTATGAATTGAATAAAATCTGATTAGGATAAAGTACAATATTATAAAGAAAAAGAAAGGCTTTGTTACGTTTCCACATCAAAGTAAAATATAGTACTTAGTTCTTTTTTATTTCATTTAATGCCTATTGGTGTCCCAAAAGTACCTTTTCGAAGTCCTGGAGAGGAAGATGCATCTTGGCTTGACATATAGTGCGACTTGTCAGATATATTTGGTCATATGGGATTTCCCCGTTTTCTCCCCAATCGAGATATCCTCTGTTTCGCCCACGAAAGATTCATTTCATCATCAAAATTTTGGAGCGTGAAGTGCAATTAGATCCGTTTTGGGGGGGATTCGGATTACTATTATCAATTAGAAGAATTTATGGTTGTCTTAGTTGGACTACTACATTGAAGTATCCAGGCTCCGTTAAAAAAAACCAAGTGGTAATATATCTATTTCTATTTTATTTTATATCATAAAGTATTCCTTTTTTTAAAGAAAAATTTTTTTCAAACTATTATGTTAATCAATTGAGTAATATGCATGAATCCGTCAACCTTTTTTACGGAATGCATGAATTGAAAAAAAGGGGGGGATAACAAAAAGAAGTGGTAATGGGAACATTTGTACTATATGTGCAAATCAAAATCGGGCGGATCTTTACCCGGAGTAGAGCATAAACCTAAAAAGATTAAAGAGGCCCATTTAAGAACAAGAAAATGACATCGTGATTTGGATTGGATCTCGATGAAACAATCCATCAATGAGAAGTTAATTGGATAAGTTTAATGAATTCTTTTTTTTTTTTTTTACATTCGTTATAAGGAAAGGAAGACAAACTCATATTTAGTGAAAAAAAATCCTTTTATTATAAGTTAGAAGGAACTTGCTATGAAAAAAGAAAAAGTATTGGAATATACACATTGATTTTTTTTGAACCGTATGCGTTAAAAGGCGCCTGTACGGTTCTTAAGGGATACAATTTGACCCTAATCAACCGACTTTATCGAGAAAGATTACTTTTTTTAGGTCAAGAGGTTGATAGCGAGATCTCAAATCAACTTATTGGTCTTATGATATATCTCAGTATCGAGGATGATACCCAAGAGCTGTATTTATTTATAAACTCTCCTGGCGGATGGGTAATACCGGGAGTGGCTCTTTATGATACTATGCAGTTTGTGCAACCAGATGTACATACAATATGCATGGGATCCGCCGCTTCAATGGGATCTTTTATCCTGGTCGGAGGAGAAATTACCAAACGTCTAGCATTCCCTCACGCTTGGCGCCAATGAGGCTTTTATTTATTTGAGAGAAAAAAGAAGACTATGCCTTCGCCATATGAAATATGAATATGAATATTAAGTAATAATAGCATGGCACTTTGAATTCGATATAAAAAAAATTTTTTGTTTTCACAACATTAGCTTATGTATCGAGAGAGTAATATGATAAAAACGTATTTCCTATTTTCTTATTTTGGAAGTCCAGTTCAGCGTCACAAACTTTTTTCACACCAGAGGTCTCTTAACAATATTTCTATTTATGTTATGGAGCGAAAAAAAATTCTTTTTTCCTTAGTTTATTTATTATTTGATCAAATAAAAAGCAACTTTGGGATTGCTGAATGACAGACAAATCACAGACAAAAAAATATAATAAATATATATAGCAACGGAGCCATCATAGTATTTTTGAATTCCTCCGAAAGGAAGGGTGGTAAGTTGATCATTTACCGATCGGGGTCTGATCGATCCTATTTTTTATTTCTTTGATGGAAGGTAAGGGTCAATTTTATTGTAGAGCCGTATGCAATGCATAATGCCCGTACGGTTGTTCGATTCTATCTTTTTTTCTTGTTATTCTTTTATCTTTCTTTTATCTTCCCCTCATCATGAAAAAGAGAGAAACCTTTTATTATCTTATATCATCAGGGTAATGATCCACCAACCTGCTGGTTCTTTTTTTGAAGTAGCAACGGGAGAATTCATCCTGGAAGTGGGAGAACTGCTGAAACTACGTGAAACCCTGACAAGGGTTTATGTACAAAGAACGGGCAAACCCTTATGGGTTGTATCCGAAGACATGGAAAGAGATGTTTTTATGTCAGCAACAGAGGCCCAAGCTTATGGAATTGTTGATCTTGTGGCGGTTGAATGACAATAACCTGGATTTCGCGTCAATTCTGAAATGAACCCTGCCGAGTTGAATATTATTATTCTATGGAATCTTTTTTATTATTCTATTGAATAAAAGTAATTGATAATCATCCGGTTAGGATCGATCTAAACCAGCCCATTATGTATATGATTCAACATGCCAACGATTAAACAACTTATTAGAAATACAAGACAGCCAATTAGAAATGTCACAAAATCCCCCGCGCTTCGGGGATGCCCTCAGCGCCGAGGAACATGTACTAGGGTGTATGTGCGACTCGTTCAGATCATGAACTAGAACAAAGGAAAGAGAACAATGTTCGAATATCAATGATCAAATAGGATATAACGGAAAAACAAACTAGATTTCCTATCTAAAAATGGATGATATCCCTTTTATTTTGTATGAAATTTATGGTTTCTGTTGGTGTAAATCCACTCACCTCAATTCAAAATGAGAAGCAATTCTCCATTGGTAGCAAATGGTTATCCATTAAGCGGAGGAAATCTTAGTTAACATAGACCCCTCTTGCAAGAACGGACTAACAGGGTCAGTTACCCAGCCAACCTTCATAATTAAATACCGTTACTGTATAGGTAGAGCTTGTTGTGAAAGACCTATTACTGGATAATTCATGGGTAGAGCCGAAGAATGTGAACTATACAAGTTAGCAATAACATTGATTAAATGAAGTAAAGGCTCCGGTGTATAGAGAAGACCTCACCGTTGAAGAAGTAACCATAGAAACGATGGAATCCACTATTTCTTTATCATTACTTTGATTTTTTAATACCTAGTATAGTCAAATTTCGTATTTCGAGGTGAAATGTCTAGAAAAAATCAAAAATTGTGGTTGGGAAGGTTATAGTAGCCAAAGCCATTGGAATTCTTAGTTTATACATTGGAAAAATCAGTTTTGTTATTAATATACTAGGAAAGGGGCAAAAGAATAACTGAAAGAAAGGAAATCTAGGAAATCTATTAGTTATTCGTTAAAGTTTCATTTATTCAATGACCAGAATTAGACGGGGATATATCGCTCGGAGACGTAGAACAAAAATTCGTTTATTTGCATCAAGCTTTCGGGGGGCTCATTCAAGACTTACTCGAACTATTACTCAACAAAAAATAAGAGCTTTGGTTTCGGCTCATCGGGATAGGGATAGGAAAAAAATCCATTTTCGTCGTTTGTGGATCACTCGAATAAATGCAGCAATTCGCGAAAGGGGGGTATGCTATAGTTATAGTAGATTAATAAATGATCTGTACAAGAGACAGTTGCTTCTTAATCGTAAAATACTTGCACAAATAGCTATATCAAATAGGAATTGTCTTTATATGATTTCCAATGAGATTATAAAAGAAGTAAGTTGGAAGGAATCCACCGGTTAAACGGAGTTGCCCGGAGAATGAACTCCGGGAAGGTCGAATAAAAAAGAAAATAAAAATGAATAGAATATGAGAAAATATGAGAAAAGAAAGTAGTCAAAATAAAAATGAATCAACGCGTTCAAAAAAAAATTTTCTTCTTCCCAGATTCTTCTTTTTTTTCTTATGACACGAGAATTCAATCCGGATTCTTGGATTTTGACCACAAAATAGAAATCCGCGTTTGAGTTCGGATGGGGGTTTGAATTCAAGTTAATAAAGAGTAAACCTACCTTTTTCTGCCTCTAAGACTAGTAGTTCTAGTGGTCGACTCAGTTCTTTCAAATTGTTTCTCATTATTAAGAAAAGGTAACAAAGATAAAATACGAGCTTGTTTTATAGCAATAGTAATTAATCGTTGTTGTTTCAAGGTCAATCTATTTACTCGTCTAGATAATATTTTTCCCTGTTCACTAATAAATCGACTAATTAAACTCATGTTTTTATAATCAATTCGATCCCCCGATTGGATCGGGGGCAAACGCTTACGAAAAGATCGCTTGGATTTAAGAAAAGTTCGCTTGGATTTATCCATGGTTTGGTTAGTTTATTTCTTATCCCTAAAATCCTATTTCAGCCGGATCTATAATTAGAATAAATAAATAGGATTTGGTTTGTTTATAATTATTTTTAACTATGTTAAATATGTTATATATATAATGTCATTTTTCCCTTTCCTTGCCTTGTAAGATTAAGATAAGGGCGCAAGTACTCGCTTCAATCTATTTCTTTATCTCCACGTGAATCGTATGTTTGTAACAATATGGACAGAATTTTCGTAACTCCAATCGATTAGGCGTATTGTGCCGGTTCTTTTGAGTAATATATCTGGAAATGCCCGTTGATTCCTTATTAACACCGTTTCGAACACAAGCGGTACATTCCAAAAGAACCGGTATTCGCACATCTTTACCCTTGGCCATGAACCTCCTTTGGATTTTTCATTTACTCAACTCTTCCTCTTTCAATCCGAAACGAAAAAGAAGAAAGGAAGGAAAAAACAAAATAGAATTTGTAACTTGCTATCCTCTTATGCAAGATTTCACTACACTCAATATCGGAAATAAGATAGAAAGATTTCTAAACTTTCAAATCACAGTACAGCATTTTATATTTTATATAAGTATCTTGTATAATACTCTTTCCCTAGAACCACTGTTTGTATTCGACTTCCATAGAATGAAATATTCATTTCATTCCAACCAGAACCCGAGTCTCACAGCTGTTGAATGCACTTTTATTCTTTCTCTTTCCTCCCTTCTTCTAAAAAAGGGAAAAAAGAGAAAAGAGGGGGCTGATATTTAATTGTATCTCTAATATTCTTTATTCCGTCCCGCGCCAATAACTAGAATGGGAACGTCAACGCATCCGGGAAAAAACGATTAATCTCTATCAATAAACCTGCCAAAGAACCGAACCATAGAGTACTTAGTACCGGTGCCACGGAAAGATATGTTTTTAGATCTCGCATTGAAAAACCTCCTTCATTTTTTCATTTTATTGTAATCAATAAGATAATACATATTTAAATGTACAATTATCTAGTAAAAAAGATTTACTTTTTGTTAAATACAGAAAAAACGTCCTTTTCTTCTCCAATATTCCCCAAAAAGACTCAGTTATTTTTCCTTGGGGTTCCGTTCCATATTTCATATAGATAGAAGTCTTTTGCTATTATTATATGTTAAATGAGACCAAAAAGACGAAATGAAAAGAAAAATTCTAGGTTTTAATAGAGGAGATAACGATGTGGAAAACAAGACAGGAATTCTCTACAATGACACTGTAGACCAACGGAAGGGATGTAGCGCAGCTTGGTAGCGCGTTTGTTTTGGGTACAAAATGTCACGGGTTCAAATCCTGTCATCCCTACCTATTACTACTCCTTTGAGCAGTAATGAGGTATTTTTTAAGATCAACTCACAATGGACATATCATATAGAATCTTTCATTCTTATGACACTATATAGTATGCATACAATGACACTATATAGTATGCATACAAGATGTATTGGGGCCAATTCTTTTCTTTTTTCTTTACAGTATTCTCTTTTATGATAAGAAAGCGCTCTTAGTTCAGTTCGGTAGAACGCGGGTCTCCAAAACCCGATGTCGTAGGTTCAAATCCTACAGAGCGTGATTCGGATCTTCTTCGATCGAATTCGGCTGAAACACTAACTGGAACTGGAACAGCAATCTTAATTTGACCTCCTGGATATTAAACAAAGGAGGAGGTCAAAAAAAGGGGGGGATGTTAATTAATCAAAGGTCCAACTGATCGCCACGCCTGTATTGTAAATATGCAGTTACAAATAATCCAGCCAAAGTAATAGGAATTAGACCTAACACGATTCCAAAAAGAAAAACTTCAATCATTTCAATTTGTTTGAAAGGAGAAAAAAGAGGTAATATCTATACCTAAATATTAATCCAAATTACCACGAATCTCAATGACCAAGAATTGGTAATTGACACGATAAGTAACTAGAAATACACAGAAGTTCGCGGAAAGATTTCCTTTTATGAATTGTGCAATTCATTTCAAATAAGTCGTATCTTGCTCAGACCAATAAATAGAGCTGAGGTTATAGTTAAAGCCGTTAGTAGAAAACCGAAATAACTAGTTATTATAGGCATCAAGGAGCTAAATGAAATATGTTATTTTTATACATATGTTTATAAAAAAGCACTTACCTGAGTTTCATTTTTTACAAAATAGGAGAGAAACAAAAATACCAATTGCAAGCTTTTGATTCAAATATCATTATAGACAGCACTAACAAGGATAAAGTCACAGCTTTAGAAAAAGAAATTGATTAATCGTCTGTAACATCTACGCATACCGCGTTTGCAATCAGCGAATGCATTCTTGGATCATTTTTCAATTCAACTAATAAGAATTAGGTCGTGTAATTTCGTTTTAAAACAAAACTCTTTTCGAATCATTATGGAATCAAATTAGAAAATTATTACTATTTTTTTTTATCGAATCTATTTTCAATTTTAGAGCGAACAGTAATCTTATAAAACTTTTACTTTCTTTTTAACTAATTAGATTTCGTAATAGGTTATAATATCTTGCATATAATATCTTGAATGAATGAGAACAAAAAGTGATCACACGATCACTCGAAAAAAAAAATAGGTGTTTTGGTTCAACTATATTATAAGACTAGTCATTTCTATTCTCTTTTGCTTTAGAAGTTCTAGTTTGTATCTTTCCTATTAGAAATCCGCCTCTTTGTAGTTAGGTCAAAAAAGAACCTTCAGATTTCAGATTTCGATCTAATACAACAATGCATGCATTAGTGATTCCAATTATTTCATTCGTTGTTCTTTTTCGTTTATCGAAGAAAATTTCCTATTATTCCTT